TGTTTTTCAAAAATGCCCCATCTGTAGAGATAAAGAAAAAGAATCAAATTTTTTGCTCTATCCATATTTCATCCGTTCTGATCTTTCTAAGGGTCGAAATTCATGATCCGTAAGTATCAAGAACGGAAAAGAGTCTTTTTTTCTCATTGAAAGATTACTTATCTATTTTGGCAATAAACTAACCCCTGGTTACTAGTAATCCGTCTTACTCTCGATATAGTCCATATCTATGTGGATATGATATCAGTATATCGTTTCTGTCTCTGTTACAAGAGAACGAAGAAAATAATTTCTTATGAAACTCTAAATAAGATAAGAATATGTATGCCATATGCTGGGATTGTAGTTCAATTGGTCAGAGCACCGCCCTGTCAAGGCGGAAGCTGCGGGTTCGAGCCCCGTCAGTCCCGAACTAGGATCGATGAGTTTATCAATTCCCTATTTTTCCTTTCCTTGAAGGGGGGATAGGAGGAAAGATCTAATCCCAGTGTGCGATCCTTATTTCTTTTTTCTTTTGTTTTTCATTTCGCATTTATTACAATTTTCATTTCTTCAATTAGTACCGATTGAAAAGAGAGAGACATATGTAGATTGTACCATCAGTGGTATTACTATATTCAGTATTTTACTAAATACCATACTTGTCTGACTTTCTTTTTCGATTGTTCTTGGAATAGAGTGCCTATATTTTGATTTTTCCCGGGGATACATACACAAATTCTATTCGTTTATTGTAGGATACACAATGAACTTAACATAATTACCTAGACAGAGTATTGTTCGGGTTAAACCACATCTTTTCAAGCTACAACTTTGTTTGTATATTCTCAATGAATAATTCAATGGGATTCCTGATCCCATAAAGAATTCCATTTTTTTATTTATATTTAGTATGGATAAAAGATCTTCCTATGTTATACTATTCAATTCTCGACAATGAATTGGTTTGATAGATGAGATATTATTATTCATAATATTGATCCGATTCAGTATCATCAGGATGCAATTTATCCCATTGAATTTACAGGAGTCAAATTTTGATCTCTATGGGATTAGATCCCGAGTTATTCCGAAGCAAAAAAAAACAAGAGATTATGGAAGTCAATATTCTCGCATTTATTGCTACTGCACTGTTCATTCTAGTTCCTACTGCTTTTTTACTTATCATCTACGTAAAAACAGTTAGCCAAAACGATTAATTTGAATAAAACTTCAATTATTATAGTTCTTTTCTTATCAATGATTGAAGAAATGAAAGAAAGGGATTCAAACTCCAAGTCTTAAATGAAAAATGAACTGATTGGGCTGGAATCGTAAGTTTCTAAAATAGTATGGTAGAAAGAACTAGAATATAGTTCTTTCTGCCATACTATCTAGATCTACTATTGTATAGTATATACTGTTGTTATATATATATAGTTGTACCTGTATTGTAGTATACAGATATAGGCTTTAGATAGATCAATTTACAATATGTATGTACGTATATTACATTAAATGTTCATCTCATCTAAATTAAATAGCACTAAAATTCTATTTCTTTTCTTGACTACATCCATTCTATGGATTTCGATCAATCCAAAATAATCGAAGACCAAGTCTTCAGATTCCTAGTTTCTTAGAATTTTTATATTAATATTTCTATATGGATCCCGGGATCCATTCTAATTTTGAATAGAATTTTTTTAAAACAGAGGCATTTTAAAATGCTTCGCAAAACGATCAATTAAACAATTGATACAATTCGATTACTCAATTGATTGCTCAATTAGTAGTAGTACACCTAGAGTCCACTCCTTCCCCATACTACAAGCGAAAGGGAAAATGTAAAGACTACCATTAAAGCAGCCCAAGCGAGACTTACTATATCCATATGAATTATGTCCCCTATCTCTATGAAAGAATTATTCCATTATTGATCAATAATCATAGTGGAATTAATGGTGCAGAGTCAAAATAGGATGATGACTTAAAACTATTGATGAACCAATCCAATGAATCTACTTATTTGATTCAATTAATAAACCAAATAAAATGAATTTTGAAATCAATTAAATTAAATGGTCCCGAACCAATCATTAATTTAATAAGTGAGGTTTGCTTCATCTCTATTGGTACCGGTTTGAACCACACCCGGGGCTCAAATCTTGGGAAAAAATTTACAGTCTTTTATAGCACCTACAGATTCGAAAAATAACGTATCGACATGCTTAGACCTTTGCTTCTGATTCTTCGGGAAAAAATTTTCCGAGTTAGATCAGTAGGATAAGAAATCCCAACTTTTTTGTTTATCAGGCGACACCCAGATTTGAACTGGGGATAAAGGATTTGCAGTCCCCCGCCTTACCACTTGGCCATGTCGCCAAATTCGGCCCAAAATGAATTCCAACTAAATGGAAAAAAATATTATCTCTAGTCTATTACTAACAGTTATAGGGGGATTACTAAACCATTTTGTTTTGAATTCCATTGTATTTTTGTATTTATATTATATCATACCTTCTAAAAAAAAATGCCTATTTAGGTTTAGATTATTCTCTTCAATTGATTTTATTTTATCTCAAAACGCACACTGCTTTATTCCTTCTCCTTTCTTTCTATTGAATGAAAAGAGACAAAATAGATTTTCCCAGTCATAAAATGAAAAAAAAAATGCAATTCAGGACAAATTGGAACCATTAACAATATTAATTACTTTGAATTAATAAAAAAAGTAAACGGTTCTTAAATGTGTATCTCCATTTGTGTTTTGTCTTTCCTTAATGGCATAAGACAAACCGAATTGATTAACGTCAGTATCAATTATTTCCGATAATAAATCCTCTTTTCAATTCCCATTATAACAAGAAAGATGTGCATATGTAAACCCCAGAACAGAAAGTTTTACACGGATATCGAGTTGGGTCTCTTTCTTATGCTTATGTACATACTTCTATTTTAGAGAGAATCGTCGTGCTTGAGTTTTTCATTAACTAGAATTTCGATTTCTGAATAGAAAATCGAAACTTGAAATTATGATATAGTGTGACCTGACCTATGTTGCCCAAAGGAAAACTACGCTAAAAGGGTGCTATATGCAGATAGCTAGAGCTAGCTATATCAATATGTACTTTAAAAGTACTACTCCTATTACTATTAGGCAATTCAATCATATTCTATAAATTTTCCTACCAAAAAAGTAATCCACAAATTTTTTTTGAACATTAAAATGTCCTAATACTAAAAAAAGTAAACTCTATACTGTTCCTGATTATTTTGTTGTCTTTATTTCATTTAGAAAAAGGAGATTTCATCCTGAATCCATTTTTTTGAATCCATTTCTTTGTACCCAATCTGATCGTAATATCATAATAATAGGTAGAAATTAAATCAATTTTGATATTCCATAAGTTAAAGTGGAAAAAAATTTTCCAGGAATGTTTTTTCAATTCATTGCCATTTGTACCTATCGAACTTGCATCGAAAATCAAATTCTCTTCATTCCTCCGTCTCGTCTCCGTTCATACGTATGAAATATATATGGAGTTGGCTAAAATTTCATGTGATTCAGTAAACAAAATAAACATTCCATCATTGCTAGATCGGATCCGTATGGTTCGATGAAGGGTGCTCCAATAATGGGATTTTTCGATAAACAGGAAACTTAAGATGCTCTGGGATGGAAATGGGGGAATGTCCACAATACCTGGATTTAATCAGATACAATTTGAGGGATTTTGTAGGTTCATTAATCAGGGCTTGACAGAAGAATTTCATAAGTTTCCAAAAATCGAAGATACAGACCAAGAAATTGAATTTAAATTATTTGGAGAAAGATATCAATTGGTAGAACCCTTGATAAAAGAAAGGGATGCTGTGTATGAATCACTCACATATTCTTCTGAATTATATGTACCCGCAGGATTAATTTGGAAAACCGGTAGAGATATGCAAGAACAAACTGTTTTTATTGGAAACATTCCTATAATGAATTCCCTGGGAACCTCTATAGTAAACGGAATATACAGAATTGTGATCAATCAAATATTGCAAAGTCCTGGTATTTACTACCGTTCAGAATTAGACCATAACGGAATTTCTGTCTATACCAGCACTATAATATCAGATTGGGGAGGAAGATCGGAATTAGAAATTGATAGAAAAGCAAGGATATGGGCCCGTGTGAGTAGGAAACAAAAAATATCTATTCTAGTTCTATCATCAGCTATGGGTTCGAATCTAAGAGAAATTCTCGATAATGTTTGTTACCCTGAAATTTTCTTGTCTTTCCCGAATGATAAGGAGAAAAAAAAGATTGGGTCAAAAGAAAATGCTATTTTGGAGTTTTATCAACAATTTGCTTGTGTAGGTGGGGATCCGGTATTTTCTGAGTCTTTATGTAAGGAATTACAAAAGAAATTTTTTCAACAAAGATGTGAATTAGGAAGGATTGGTCGACGAAATATAAATCGAAGATTGAATCTTGATATACCTCAGAACAATACATTTTTGTTACCACGAGATGTATTGTCTGCCGTGGATCATTTGATTGGAATGAAATTTGGAATGGGTACACTTGACGATATGAATCACTTGAAAAATAAACGTATTCGTTCTGTAGCAGATCTGCTACAGGATCAATTCGGATTGGCTCTTGTTCGTTTAGAAAATGTGGTTCGAGGAACTATATGTGGAGCAATCAGGCATAAATTGATACCGACTCCTCAAAATTTGGTAACTTCAACTTCATTAACAACCACTTATGAATCGTTTTTCGGTTTACACCCTTTATCTCAAGTTTTGGATCGAACTAATCCATTGACACAAATCGTTCATGGGCGAAAATTGAGTTATTTGGGTCCCGGAGGATTGACAGGACGAACTGCAAGTTTTCGAATACGAGATATCCATCCTAGTCACTACGGACGGATTTGCCCAATCGACACATCCGAGGGAATCAATGTTGGACTTATTGGGTCCTTGGCTATTCATGTGAAGATTGGTCGTTGGGGATCTATAGA